TTACTCAGTTCCACTGTCTAAAGACTCATTAAGATAAACCCAATATAATTTCTTATGTCCTGGGGTTCTCTTTCAACCTAAAATAGAGATTTTATTTCTATGAATATCTAAATGACAACTTGAACAAACTGGCACCAAGTTAGACTTTCGATTCAGTCTCTTATTACATAATTTCTTAGGTTGACTTTTAAATTGACTCTTAGATTGAATGTGGTGTATAGCTTCTGCTGGAGCTCCGCATATTTCACATGAATCAATAAAAACTTGAGCATTATATTTAGAAGGTCGGAATATTGTTAAAGAATTAGATTCACTTCGGGATGGTGGCTCCCAGTTAATAAGTTGACGATATTTCAAAGCACTATTATAAAATTCTTTGTCATTAATTATGTGACCCATAACTTCAATGCCATATTGAGAGGGCCCTGGACCAGGTTTTAATTTACGTTCATAAATTAGGCCCAAATTTTCTTGTTGTATAACAGACAAATGATAATATTGAACTGGCGAATCAATTAAAGAACAAACTTGATGTAGATGAGTAGAAAGAACGAAACTAGTTTGTGCAGTTATTAATCTTTCAATTGTTGCAGCTAATATTGCTGTCCCTGAACTAACTTCTGTTCCATGACAGATTTCATCACCTAATATCAAACTATTATAATTAGCTAACTTTAATATAGTTGAAAGATCTCTCATTTCAACCTCAAAAGTACCTTGGCCTTTATGAATATCATCCCCCCCTAAAATTCGGGTAATTAAATAGTGATAAGGCCTTAACTTAAATGAATCTGCAGCTACATACATTCCTGCTTGAGCCAAGATTACATTGACTCCAATTGCTCTGAGTAAAGTAGATTTGCCTGCACCATTTACTGAGAATATTAACATTCCCTTATCCTTTAAATTAATGTTATGAGCTACACACTCTTCTTGAGTATTTATCTGTTCTACTAATGGGTGTCGTAAGTTAGTTGCTTCTATTAAACCTTTGATTTCGGGGGATTTAGTTGATGCTAAGCAAGGTTTAGTATAATTGAATTTAATAGCCGCAATAGCCCCACTCAATGCAACATCTAATCTAGAAATAAAATTTTCTAAGGGTAAAAATAGTTCAGAATAATTGAAATATAATCTTTTAAGTTCTTGATTATAAGTTTGTTTAACATAAGTATTAATTTGCTCTTCTAATAAATTTAATTTAATTAATACTTTTTGTGTAGAAAGACTAGTAATTATATGATAACTTCCTCTTTTACCCAATACAATAATTGAATTATTAGATAACATATAATGTTCTAACTTAGTTAATTTTTTAGATAAAATAGAGAGAGCATAACCCTCTTTATTAAAATATTCAACTTTGATAGAAATTGTATCTTGAAACACAATATTTGAAGTTTGTTCGGCCCACTCTGTAAGTTGGGCTTTTAAAATTTGTTGTTGTGCAAGAAAATTGGTTAAATTCTCAGTTGGTTGTAATATGTCTTTGAAATCGCCTAAAAGATTATTTACTTGGAAAACTTGGTTTATTTCTTTAATTAGAAATTTTAATTGGGGTCCGACTAAAAAGGGTTGTTTAATATTGACTAATTTATTACTTATTAATTTACTTATTAGTTGATTAGCAAACAAATAAGAGTGATAAATTTGACTTAACTTTTTAGATGGTAAAACAGTGTCACTTGAGGCGCATATTGCCCATTGACGATGTAAAGAAGATAAATCTTTAATGTGTTTTAACTCGTAATTGTCAAATGTTTTCTTGTCAAGTAATCGTTTAAATGTAGCAATCTCCTCATAACGAAGATTCAATTCAGAATAATCTGTAATAGGGTTAAGAAATCTGTATTTGAGTAGTCTTTTACCCATTGCAGTAGAACAATAATCAACCAGATTAAGTAAACCGCCTAGTTTCCCTCTTTTAGGCAATAAGTCCAATTGATATTCTGCTCGATTGCATAATATTAGATTTAAGGGACTAACAACAGAATTATGATATTCGGGAAGTTGAAGATTCTTAATAAGATTGGAATTCCGGTCTTTAATAAATTGTAACACTCCTAAAAGACTAATTAAATTTGCTTGATTAACATTTTCTGTCCAAGTACTTTGAAATATTTTACTAAGAGTATATTCTTGATAATTTTTATTAAACCATTCTTCGTTAATGCCTATATAAATATGAAGCAAAAGCCATTCCTTATTGTCATTTTCGTATCTATAAGATAAATAACACGGTGAGTTGGCTGGTGCCTCGTCATGGCCCATAACTTCAATTTTAACATTGGGCTCAGAAGGAAATAAATTCCAACCAATTAACAAATTATATATTTTATTTAAAATTCCTGAACCGACTCCCGAGTTTACCCAAATTACTATTTCTCTAATATGATAACTAAATAATAATCGGGTTACTTTGTCTCTGTCTATCCAAGAAACAGGAAACATAATACTATGCCCATTCATAGCTGAAAATAAAGTAATACCTAGTAAGCTGTCTTGAGAAAAATAAATTGACAATACATAAGATAGTTCCGAACAATCCTCTAAATTACAACTAGGAGAATAAACCTGAGATACTGCGCGTTGTTTTGGGCCTGATTTATCAGTTATTAATTCATCTATAACTATAACAGTCCAACCTTTATCCAACAGAGTGCTTAAATGAGTAGAAAGAGAATAAATTGGAAACCCCATTTGAAGCAAAGACCTCTTACTAGGAGATATTATTCTCATATCAAGTAACGAGGCAACTTGTTCAATAGGGGGCATTACTTCTTTCTTTCCTCTCCAAGACCTACTTCGTATATGTAGCTCAGTTAATAATTCAGCTTGAAAATATGTTTGTTGCTTACTAGAAGTGTCAGGTTCATGCCAAAGTTCATAGAACTTACCAATCTGAATAAGTTGGATTACTGATAACCCATACTTAGAATAATTCTCCTCTGCTAAGTTAAAATATTGCATAGGTATTTGGTTCATTTTTAATTAGGAGTTAACCTCTTAATAAATTTAAGGCTCGAACAGCAATTGTACCACGTAGACGGTAATAGTTAACCATAATGGCTAAACCGATAGCAGACTCGGCAGCTGCAACAGTTAAAATCACAATCGCAAAAATTTGACCAAAAAGCGTATAGAGCACACGAGACTCAAATAGAAGCAAAATAGTAGAAGCTAGTAAGACTAGTTCTATACACATCAGCATAATAATTAAATTGCTTCTATTAAGAATAATACCTAAAATTCCGATTAATAAGATGACAATTGATAATATTAAATAAGACATGCGCTATACCAATGAGAGGCTAGTTTTCCCATTCTAAACCTCCTTCTATCCATTCATAAATTAAACCTAAAGTCAAGATAAATAAAAATAATATAACAACCCAGTATCCAAATAAAGGTAAGCCCATATATGTAACAGCCCAGGGAAATAAAAAAGATATTTCAAGATCAAATATTAAAAACAAGATACCAATTAAGAAGAATCTGACGGAGAAGGGATTCCCTGGGTTATCAAAAGGATCAAACCCACATTCATAAACTGACACTTTTTCCATATCAGGTTGTTTATATCCTAATAGATAAGATGCCCCTAAAATTAGAATTGATAATGTCCCGCTAACGATAAGTAGTATTAGTATTCCTTTGAACTCCATATTCCTCTCCATATTCCTAAACGGAGACGTGCGTTAGCACTTGGTCAGAAGGCACCTAAAGGTGCTCTCTGCTGATTTGTAGGAAGAGATCTTGCCTACTACGTAATGATTCACCATAGGAATTATATAAAGAAGGTGAATTTGGCTGCTTAGCTAATAATATAGCCCCTATCATAGCGACTAGTAGCACCAAACTAGCAATTAACACTAATTCATAATAAGTTGTATAAAGATGACTTCCAATTGCCCCAATGTTAGTTCTAGATCCTATAACAGGATTGCTGACATATTTAGGGCTATTGGTTAGTAAACTATAAAATAAGAATATAACAGATAATCCTACAGGTAAAAAATGCGAGTGATCTTGAGAATCTACCTTATTAGGCTGTTGAATTAACATAATTACGAACAAGAATAAAATAGCGATAGCCCCTACATAGACAATAATAAATATTAAGCCTATATAGTCTAATCCCAACGATATAAACATAATAGCAGCATTAACAAAGGCAATAACTAACCAGAATACTGAATATACAGGATTAGGCATCGATATTACCATAAAACTAGACCCTACTATTCCTAAGGATAATGCAATAAATAAACTATTCATATTGATCGAACTTATAGTTAATCAGATTTAGGAATTTCCGAACTGAAACTTTGGTTAATGTTATTGTGCCCAGCCAAACTGTAAGATAAGATATCAAACTCTTCCGAACTAGCATCCATTCTTTCTGGCGAACTCTGACTTTCATATAAATTATCATCCCCATCTGTCTGAGTAGATACGTTGTCGAGAACGTCGTCCTGATCTGCTTCATTGAGGGGAACATGGCCCTCAATATTTGGCTCCCCTGCTTCATTGGGGAGGACATGGCCCTCAATGTCTAGCTCCCCCTCGAGATCTCTCCAAAGTTGTACAGGTTGGTTGAATTGGTTAAGATCTGGGTCCTGGGCCACGACATCTAAAAACTGGTTGAGTGGAGCAGGATGGGGAGGTTGTATGGTTGCCAAATAATGGGCACCAGAGAAATAATTACGGTTCAGAGCCTCAGCGTATATGGTCCCTTCCCTGAGGGAATCCTCTATCTCTGCGATTGGCATTGTGGCGGGAAAATTTGTTAAATACTCCCCAAAGTGTCGAAAAACATATATATCAGACCCTAAGTATCCGAATATATTACCACCGTGTTGGCCATGGTGATATACAGAACTAATAGAAGTATCGAGAGCTGGCATTTTTGCCACAACGCCTATAGGAAAATTATTAAAGAAGACTTGATTGGTAAATAAGTTACATATAAACTCTCCTGACATGTAAAGCATAGGAAGGAGACTAACTATACATTCCTTCTGATTTAAAGCAGTTAAATATAAGCCATTTACTAATACTCCAGTGGACACAGAATGAAGAATTACTTCCGGGCTGTCCCCCATTGATGACGTCGGAGAAATTGGTAAATTGTCGGGCGTAACTGCAAGAGCAACATCGGGGACAGTAATTACTACCAACCCTGCCAAGAAACCAACCGCAGCAATCAATAATAAAGGGCTACTCATCAATCTTAAAGGGGGAATTTTGTTAGAATTGCGAGGAGAACTAAGTAAGCGATTTTCTGCCCAGCCTAACAAAGGGATCAGTACTAAGAAGTAGCAAAAGTAGAATATAGAAGCAAATTGACCAATCATAACATAAGGTTCCTCTACTGGTTGAGCCCCTAACCAGGTTAATAGTATAAAATCAGCTACTAAAAACCAAAATAATATTTTACCTAAAGGCCTAAATGTTAAAGCTCTTAATTTACTAGTATGAATAAAGGGTAATAAAAATAACACCAAGATACTAAACACCATAGCTAAGACTCCCCCAAGTTTATTAGGTATAGAGCGTAGTATAGCATATGCGAATAAGAAGTACCATTCTGGTTGTATGTGAACAGGAGTTACTAAAGGATTAGCTTGAATGAAATTTTCAGGATCACCTAATATATTAGGCATAAAATAACAAAGTACAATTAAAAGAGTACTAAGTACCATTATACCAAACAAGTCCTTATAAGTATAATAAACATGAAAGGTAACTTTGTCTATATTAGAATCAATCCCTAAAGGATTATTTGACCCAGCTGTATGTAAACTGATAATATGTAATACGCCTAATCCAGCTATAAGAAAAGGAAAAAGATAATGTAAAGAGTAAAAACGGTTTAGAGTCGCGTTAGATACACTAAATCCTCCCCAAATCCACTGAACAATATCTGTTCCTATATAGGGTATAGCAGAACAAAAGTTAGTAATAACTGTGGCTCCCCAAAAGGACATTTGTCCCCAAGGTAATACATACCCTAAGAAAGCTGTTAGCATCATCACTAAGTAAATTATAACCCCTATATTCCAAACGTCCATTTTCATGTAGCTCCCATAATAGAGTCCTCTACCCATGTGTATATATACACAAAGAAAGAATAATGAAGCTCCATTAGCATGAATATATTTTAACATAAAACCATAATTAACGTCTCTTAAAATATGGGAAATTGAGTCAAAAGCTAAACTAACGTCAGGGCAATAATGCATAGCTAAAAATATTCCGGTAACCAATTGAATACCTAAGCAAAGTCCTAACAAAGAACCAAAATTCCAATAATAACTTATATTAGAAGGAGCTGGTAAATCAACCAATACCCCATTCACAATAGAGATTATTGGATGTTGAGTTCTTATTCGTAACATTTTGTTTGGTGATTCCATATGCATGCGCTCAGGAAGCTATCTCCCTAAATGCTAGCAAGGCACTGCATTTAAACCTATCAACAGGCCAGAAACTAAAACGATTAATCCAAGACTGAAAGGTAAGTAAGACTTCCATAATAGATACATAAGTTGGTCATATCTCATTCTAGGGAAAGAAGCTCGCACCCACACAAATGCGAACACTACTACAGTAGTTTTAAGGCCTAAGCAACCCATTCCTAGAATTCCTGTGAAAGGTGCCCAACCACCTAAAAACAATAAACTTATCAAACAGCTCATTAGAATAATGTGGCCATATTCAGCTAAAAAGAATAGAGCAAACGACATACTAGAATACTCTACATTATATCCAGATACTAATTCTGATTCTCCCTCGGTAAGATCAAAAGGAGCTCGATTAGTTTCAGCTAATGCCGAAGCAAAAAACATTAAAGCAGCTGGAAATAAAGGTATTATATACCAAATTTCGGCTTGAGCTAAAACAATTTGGGTGATATTAAGAGAACCTGCACATAATATTACTGATATTAGAATAAGCCCTATGCACACTTCATAACTAATCATTTGAGCTGCTGCTCTGATAGCTCCTAAGAATGCATATTTAGAATTACTTCCCCAACCAGACATTAAAATAGCATACACCCCTATAGAACTGATAGCAAAAATGTACAAGATACCAACATTAATATCAGCTAACACAATACCGGGGCTAAAAGGAATAACTCCCCAAGCCAAAAAAGCTAAAGTAAGCGATAGAATAGGGGCTACAATATAAACCGACAGATTAGCATGATTAGGAATAGCCATCTCTTTAGTGAATAACTTTAACCCGTCAGCTAAAGGCTGTAATAGTCCATAAACACCAACTACATTAGGTCCTTTTCGTGCTTGCATATACCCTAATACCTTTCTTTCTGCTAAAGTTAAATAAGCTATAGCTACTAATAAAGGTATTATTATTGCAAGCGTTTTAAAGATAATTGAAATAATAGTACTCATCATCCTAGTTACGGAGAGCGGCCAAATACGTATTGAACGCGCATAATTTGGCCCAAGAACAAGTTCCCTTACCCTTACTATGTTACGACTTACCCATTCTCGAAAAGGAAGGATAACCCCGCTGCGGGGCGTCTCTTATCCTTAACTTGAAGGGGACGACGGGCGATTTGTGCTAACACTGGGTTAGAGTTCACCGGAACGCTCTACTTCCCGATTACTATCAAATCCTACTTAAGATTCCCGTTTCAGAGAATCTCCGCCTCCTAATTTGCTGTGTATATTGTATAGGAGAATGTAGCGCATAATATCCCTTTCCATAAAGACCATGACACCTGACTTAATCCATAATAGGGTTAAGAATAACATTTATTGTTATCCTGACGACGGCCATGCAATGCCTGAGCGGCTTCTACCTATAAAAGTAGGCCGCTTTCAAGGAAAGGTAAGGTGACACGCGGATCATCGTATTAAATTACACGCTCCTCTGATTCAAACAGTGAACAGCCAAGCCTTTTGAGTTTCAATCTTGCGATCATAGTATTCAGGCATACAATAAGGTTATTTGCTAATAAAGCTATTGTATAAGTTTAGGGCGAGGACTACCAGGGTATCTAATCCTGTTTGCTATCCAAGCTTTCGTATTTTATGAAGATTTATCATGAACGGAGTAAGGAGTCTTCACCTTCGGACTTCCACTCTTGCTTCAAACATTTTACCGCTACCAAGAGGTTTGCCTTACTTTATTCTCATGCTTCACTACATACTTTAACGCCTAATGCGAAATAAAAACTGGGCCTCTAAGTTTAACCGCGTCTGCTGGCACTTAGTTAGACAGACCTCAGTGTGAAACCCTGTGTCAAGCGTTTACCCATTGCACAAGATTCTCTACTGCTGCCAAAATGTCTTCCCCTTGTTTCAGTGAAAGTGTGGCTATACTACGCATCTTCGACCAGGTGGGCCACTATCCCACCTATTCTAATACGTCAACCGAGATAATCTCCGTTTTATCCTCACCAGTAGGACCCTTATTCAGGGCCTTGCATGTATTAGAAGAACACATTGCCTTATAGACTCCCCAAGGTCAAAGGAGTAGTGTGGAAATAATATTTAAATCATCCCCATGACTTAATTTACGCTGATAGACAAACGGTAATTCATTATAAGTATGAAAAGCAGGCGGAGAAGATAAAGACCATTCTAATGAGCCAGGCGAAGTTGACCAGCCATTAAATGGTCTTTCGGCTGCTAATGCCTCATAAGACAAGTATATGAACCATACAATTCCTACTAGGGCCACTACAGCTCCGCAAGAACTAACTAAGTTCCAATCTTGATAAGCATCAGGGAAATCCGAGTATCTTCTAGGTAATCCGGCTAAACCTAAGAAATGTTGGGGGAAGAAAGTTAAATTAACTCCGATAAACATAATCCAGAAATGGATCTTACCGTATAATTCATTATAACTATAACCTGTAATTTTACCGAACCAATAGTAATATCCCCCAAATATAGCAAATATAGCCCCCATAGATAGCACGTAATGGAAATGGGCTACTACATAATAAGTATCGTGTAATGCTATATCTAATGAACTATTAGCTAATATAACCCCAGTTAAACCACCAATGGTAAATAGGAACACAAACCCTATAGCCCATAGCATAGGTGTATCAAGCCGTAGACTTCCTCCATATATAGTAGCTAGCCAACTAAATATCTTTATTCCAGTAGGGACAGCAATAATCATAGTGGCAGCCGTAAAGTAGGCACGAGTATCGACATCCATACCAACGGTGAACATATGATGGGCCCAAACAATAAACCCTAATACTCCAATAGAAATCATGGCATAGACCATACCTAAATAACCAAAAATATGTTGTTTAGCAGAAAATGTAGGTATAATTTGAGATACCATACCAAATCCTGGTAGAATTAATATATAAACTTCGGGATGCCCAAAAAACCAGAATAAATGCTGGAATAAAATAGGATCTCCTCCTCCCGCAGGGTCAAAGAATGTTGTATTAAAATTTCTATCTGTCAATAACATTGTAATTGCACCAGCTAATACTGGTAAAGACAATAATAACAATATTGTTGTAATTAATACAGACCATACGAATAGAGGTAATCTATGCATACTCATACCAGGAACCCTCATATTAATTATAGTAGTTATAAAGTTAATAGAACTTAAAATGGAAGATACACCAGCTAGATGAAGACTAAATATAGCCATATCCACTGCTCCTCCTGAGTGGGCTTGAATGCTTGATAACGGGGGATAAATGGTCCAACCTGTACCTGCCCCTTGTTCCACAAACATAGAACCAACCAATAATATTAGAGAAGGGGGTAATAACCAGAAACTGATATTGTTTAATCTAGGAAAGGCCATATCGGGTGCACCAATCATAATTGGGACAAACCAATTTCCGAATCCTCCAATCATCACTGGCATTACCAGGAAGAAAATCATTAATAAAGCATGTGCTGTTACAATCACATTATATAGATGATCATCTCCTAACATACTACCTGGAGCTGACAGTTCTAGCCGTATTAACATACTCGAAGCTGTCCCTGCCATCCCAGAAAAAGCACCAAATAATAAATATAAAGTACCTATATCCTTATGATTAGTAGAAAATAGCCAACGTGTAAGATATTTGTTCATGCTTACTCTAGATTAAAAGTAATCTAAAGTAGGTGAGAACACTCTTGGGGCTGGATGTATATACGGAATTAGGAAAGCTTTTGGGTGTGTTAGCAAAGTAACAGGGCTAGAGAAGAATGAAAACTCCAATTAATGCATTATTAGAGGCCTCGCTCCTACGTGACGCGGCTGAGCCATTTCAACTAAGCTTCCAAGATGCTGCTAGTCCTGTTATGGAAGAGATTCTATTTCTTCATAACCAAATTATGTTTATTTTAGTTATTATTATAACAACTGTGTTATGGTTAATTATAAGAGGACTAACAGGTCAGGCTTATCATCGCTATCTTATAGAAGGAGTCACAATAGAGATTGTTTGGACTATAATTCCAGCAATTATATTAGTGTTTATAGCATTCCCTTCTTTGAAACTACTTTATTTGATGGATGAAATAGTAGAGCCCGGTGTAACAGTAAAAGCCATAGGTCATCAATGGTATTGGTCTTATGAATATTCAGATTATCAAACCACCTTAGGTGAAGATAGTACCTTAGAATTTGATTCTTACATGATACCTACAAGTGACCTTCAACCCGGCGATCTCAGACTATTAGAAGTTGACAATAGAATGGTTGTTCCTATTGATACTTATATAAGAGTTTTAGTTACAGGTGCAGATGTGCTTCACTCATTTGCTGTGCCTTCATTAGCTATGAAAATGGATGCTGTACCTGGACGTCTAAATCAAACCGGATTTTTAGCTAAAAGACCGGGATTATTTTATGGACAATGTTCCGAGTTATGTGGCGCTAATCATTCTTTTATGCCCATTGTTATAGAAGCCGTTAGCATGGATAAATATATCAGCTGGCTATCTTCATTATGTGCTGATCTTTAGAAGATCTTTCAATCATCGAATAATGCCTCATTTAGATATAACTGCTTATTTAACTCAATATAGCTGGACATTAATAACCTTGTTAGCACTTTATAGTATTATGAGTTTATTTATTTTACCTAAAATTCAAAATAATTTACGTATAAGAAGTATATTACAAGAAGAGGGGGCAGCCCCTAGTAAAGGACTTGGGGTTAATCGAGCATATACTATATTACAAGATATACTCCGTAAATAAGTCTTTTTCCTACATATATTCAATATGGCAGCTTCTTTCTTTGATCAGTTTAATGTAGTTCGGATAATTGGGGGTATAATTACTAATTCTTCTATTATGATGCTTATCCTATTCAGTATAGTATTAATAGGAAGTTGTTCATATAAATTAATACCTACAAGAATACAGGCTATACAAGAGATTCTTTATACCCACTTTTTAGGATTAGTAAAAGATTCTACAGCTAATAAGGGAACTCAATATTTTACTCTTATTATAACCCTATTTACGTTTATTGCTGGATTAAATCTGTTAGGTTTATTTCCCTATGTATTTACCCCGACTGCCCATATTGTTATTACTTTTGGGTTAAGTTTATCTATTTTAATAGCAGTAACAATATTGGGGATAACACAATATCGTTGGAACTTTGCTTCAATGTTGATGCCTAGTGGGGCTCCTTTATTATTAGCCCCTCTATTAGTGTTACTTGAAACACTTAGCTATTTTTCCCGGGCAATCTCTTTAGGTGTTCGATTAGCTGCTAATATATCTGCTGGACACCTTTTATTTGCTATATTAGCAAGTTTTGGGTTTGCAATGATTAATAATGGAATGTTAATATTAAGCTTAGGCCCAATATTAGTGATGGTTTTTATAACTTTACTTGAAATTGCCGTGGCCTTGATTCAAGCATATGTATTTTGTTTGTTAACTACCATATACATTAATGATGCTCTAAATCTACATTAACCCATACTTAGAATAATTGTTGGGTAGGAGTATTAGTCTCCGCTTGATTCCCCGCCGGGGAGCTATGAGTAAGGCTTATCACCCTTATCATTTAGTGGATCCTAGTCCATGGCCTTATACAGGCTCAATTGGGGCACTACTGATTACAGTAGGCTCAGTATTATATTTTCATTATAGTTATGCATGGATTTTGTATTTAGGCGCAATAACAATAATATTTACAATGTTTGTTTGGTGGAGAGATGTTATTAGAGAAGCCACTTTTCAAGGACACCATACTCAAATAGTAAAAAGAGGATTAAGATATGGAATGATCCTTTTTATTACTTCTGAAGTTTGCTTCTTTTTTGCGTTCTTTTGGGCTTTCTTTCATAGTAGCTTATCTCCTACTATAGAATTAGGAGCTGTCTGGCCTCCTGTTGGTATAGAAGTGTTAGACCCGTTTTCTGTGCCCCTATTAAATACAGCTATATTACTTAGTTCAGGAGCAACAGTTACATGGGCACATCACGCTATAGTTAGCGGACAAAGATTAGAAGCCATACAATCACTTACTTGTACCGTAATACTTGGGATTCAATTTACAGCTCTACAAGCTATGGAGTATTACGAAGCACCCTTTGCAATCTCAGACTCCGTATATGGTTCAACCTTTTTTATGGCCACAGGTTTTCATGGTTTTCATGTTATAATTGGAACTATATTTTTGACTGTATGTTTAGCTAGACTAATAGGTTATCACTATACTCGCCATCATCACTTTGGTTTTGAGGCTGCTAGTTGGTATTGGCATTTTGTAGATGTGGTTTGGTTGTTTTTATATGTATGTATTTATTGGTGGGGCTCTTAGCCCTAACCATGGTTACATAGTGCTTAGCTAAGCTCAGCTTGTAGGGTCAACTAACGGTAAGTTCTCAGACTCATAATCTGATTATGCAGGTTCAACTCCTGCCCCTACCACTATTAAAAACAAAATAGATACACATACACACATATAAACCAAGTAGGTACAGGAAAGAGTAAAATTATAAGAATCTAGGTAAACATACACGAACTAACTCGATTAGGGGATATGGAACTATCCCCAATAATACAATAGCTATTATTAGCGGTAATTGTCCATTAAACTCTCGTCTATTAATATCTCTCGAAAATATTAAGTATGGAGAAAGTTGCCCAAAACAAATTCTATTATATAAATATAACGAATAAGCAGCAGCTATTACCATACTAGTTGAGGTAAGTATACCTAATGATGTACTAATAGAGAAAGCAGCTACTAAGGATAAAAATTCTCCAACAAAGTTACAACTAAGAGGGACAGCAATATTAGCTAAAGTAAACACCATAAATATGATAGAAAATAGAGGCATAGTCATAACTACTCCTCTATAATATCTAATTAACCTTGTATGATGTCTCTCATAGAGCAACGTTACTGCTATAAATAAAGCGGGGCTAACCACTCCATGAGCTATCATTAAGAATATAGAGGCTATCAAACCCTCCATCGTATGAGTAAATAAACCTATTGTTACTATTCCCATATGAGCTACCGAGGAATAGGCTATCAGACGTTTCGCATCTACCTGTCTACAAGTAGTTAAACTCCCATATATTACTGCTATTAATGACAACGTTAATATGATTGGTGCTAAATACTCTGTTGCTTCAGGAAAAAGAGGCCAAGCGAATCGAATGAATCCATAACCTCCTAATTTTAATAATATTCCAGCTAGAATCACTGAACCAGCTAAAGGGGCCTCAACATGTGCAAGAGGCAGCCATATATGAAAGGGTATCATTGGTATTTTAACTGCTAAACTGAGGAAAAACCCTATAAATAACCAAATTTGAATGTTACTGTCAATCTGAATGTTAGTTAAAGATAAGTAATCAGTTGTTCCTGTTATCCTATAAATAACTGCTATGCTAAGTAACATTAATATTGAACCAACTAAAGTATAAAAGAAGAAATAATAAGCAGCTTTTATCTTTTCTGCCCGAGCTCCCCATACTCCTATTATTAAGAACATAGGAATTAATATGCTCTCAAATAATACATAAAATATTAACAGATCTAATGTTGAGAATACCCCAATTAATAGTAATTCCATTCCTAAAAGGCACATAATAAACTCCTTAAGAAGAAACTTTATACTATTCCAACTTACTAAAATACAAATAGGTGTTAATAAAGTACTTAGTACAATGAAAAATATAGAGATTCCGTCAATAGCAAACAATATTGGAGAACCTTCAAACCAACCTATTGTACTCACCCAATTAAATTCTATTATCTGTTGAAATTGAGCTTCTTGATGAAGGTTAACTAATAATAAAATAGAAAGAGCAAATGTAATCAAAGACCATTCTAACGCTCGCTGGCGTAATTTCATACTATTTTCCCTTGGAATTAATGCTATTATTACTATGCTAATTAATATAGAGCCCACTATAAAAGCTAATATCATATTAATATATATATTACCAGCCACTACCTTGCGGCTAGCTAATAGATTACTCTGGTTTCTAACTTACGACTAGATACTTAAGAGCAATAGCTGTCCCAACTAATATCATTAATGCATAATTAAATAATAAACCAGATTGTAAGCTGCTTAATTCTTTAGTTCTATCAACCATAAATCGGGCTATTCCAGTGGGGCCTAAAATCTCTAAAATACCCCTATCTATAGTACGATAAGAGACAATATGGCCGAACTTCCAAACTGTACTTCCAATATAATAATTTGCTATTTGATTAAACTCCCAAGCATAAAATAAGAAACCATAAATACTAGGGCGTGTAGTATAGTATATAATATATGGACGAAGTATAAACACTAGTAATATCCCTGTTACGGACATAATAACTGGCGCTAAAGAAACTATTGTGGGCACAAGCGGCAAGGGTCTTATACCTGGCGCAAATACCATATTTTGAGCTATATAACCAACTAAAATACTCCCTATTGCTAATACTAATAAAGGACCCAATAAATTCCAATCAGCTTCGTGTAAGTGTTGTGCACTTATACGTGTTAAATTAGGCTTAGACACAAAACTTAAGTATATTAATCGAAATGAATAAAAAGCAGTTAAGAAGGCTGTAATTGAAGCTAACCAATAAATAGATATTAAACAATAACTATTATAAGTTAATTCCAATATTAAATCTTTAGAGTAAAATCCAGATAAATAGGGAAAACCAGCTAAAGACAATGAACCAATCAACATTAATACATATGTAAGAGGTAAGCTCCGGATTATTCCCCCCATCTTCCTAAGATCTTGTTCATCTAGAAGAGCATGAATTATTGAGCCTGCCCCCAAGAACAATAAGGCCTTAAAGAAAGCATGAGTTAGTAGGTGATATAAACTACTTAAAGAGCTGTAAGTACCACAAGCCATTACCATGTATCCGAGTTGACTACAAGTAGAATAAGCAATAACTTTTTTTATATCCGATTGGACTAATCCTACTGTAGCTGCAAAGAAAGCAGTTAAGGAACCAACTAAACCTACAATAATTGTTGCAGTTGGAGAATAATCAAAAAGAGGAGCTGATCTTATAATTAAAAATACGCCTGCTGTTACCATTGTTGCTGCATGAATTAGAGCTGAAACAGGTGTGGGGCCCTCCATAGCATCCGGCAACCAAGTATGTAACCCTAATTGAGCAGATTTTCCTACAGCTCCTATAGTTAATAATATACAAATCCAAGTACAAGCTGAAGATGGTGATAAAGCGGAAAATAAACTACAATAATCTAATACCCCAAATTCTTTCCAGATTAATATAATAGCTAGCATTAATCCTATATCTCCTATTCTATTAATTAACATTGCCTTAATTGCTGCTTTGTTAGCTTGTATACGCGTGAACCAAAAGTTAATTAATAAGTAAGAACATAAACCGACACCTTCCCAACCAATAAATAATTGTACGTAATTATTACTAGTGACTAAAACTAGCATAAAAAAGGTAAATAGAGACAGATAACTCATAAATCTAGGTAAGTGGGGATCCTCTCTCATATAACTTGTAGAATAAACATGAACTAATCCACTAATTGTGGTCACTACTATTAACATTACTGCTGTAATCATATCAAATTGTAAGCCAAAATTAGTTATTAGTAAATCTGATTCTATCCATCTGCCTAACTCTAAATATACTGTAGATCCATTAATAAGGATTTCATAACATAATACAAAAGAGAGGAGGCTACTAATAAGAACCCACACAGAACTTAACAAGCCAGCTCCCTTTCTTCCTAGATAGCGACCCCCTAGTCCGCTTCCGACTGCGCTTAGTAACGGTATAAATATAACTAGAAGATACATGGGAATAAATCTAAAATAATTAAATGTGTTAACTGAAAGAATAAACTAGGACATACTATAATTGTTAATACTAAATATAAGCTTACCCCTATTAATACTGCTTTGCCTAAGCCTGTTTTATCCGGTGTTATACTACTACGTGGAGAATTTAGTATATTTGTTATTACTAAAGGCGTTGACAAAGGTTGATAAAACATAATTTTAACTAATCTAAGATAATAAACTCCAGCTATCACGGAACAGACTAAAGCTACTAAAGCGCTAAGATAGTAGCCCTGACCAACAGCTGCTAAAATAATATACCATTTAGTTAAAAACCCAATTAAAGGAGGAATTCCTGCAGTAGATAATAAACCTGTAGCTAATGCTAATGCTAATATTGGGTTTAATCTTGAAACACCACTAAACTCAATAAGCATATCTCTTTTAGGAGATATAATTAGTACTACAGACCAAAGTAGCACTTGAGTTATTATATAAGCACCTATATACATTAAACTCGCTTGAAGACTTTCAATAGACCCAATAGCTATTCCAAGCAACACAAACCCCATATGGCCTATCCCGCTATAAGCTAATAGTCTTTTTATTCGAGTTTGATTTAAAGCTCCTATGGCCCCAACAATCAATGAGACCAACCCGGCTATTAATAACCCCATTTCATTTAAACCTATTTGTACTATAATAGCTAGTACTCCCAATTTAGGCACGATAGATAATAGAGCAGCCACCCAAGTTGGGGCCCCTTCATAGACATCGGGAGCCCACATATGAAATGGAGCTGCAGATACTTTAAATAACAATGAGATAGTAATAAGACACTTACCAGCCAATGTTCCATAAGATATTAAACTCATACGAATAAATTGAAGTTCAAGCTCTCCTGTGGACCCATAAATTAAGGCGCAACCAAATAGGAATAACCCCGAAGATAGTGCTCCTAACACGAAGTATTTTAGCCCAGCTTCTGCCGATAACAGTGAGTTTTTATTATAAGCCACTAAGATAAACATACACAATGTTTGCATTTCTAACGCTAAATATATAGAAATTAAATTTGTTGATCCGATAAGTAATAAATTACCTAAGATTACTAATAAAATTAATAAAGAGCTTGATCGATGCGATGTTCGATGGTCCAGCATACATAGTATAGCTAATCCGCTTAGCATCACCAACATCTTAATAGCCTGTGTCCAACATAATAGATGGGGCTCAGCTAATAGCCCAGCAACCCCCACAGCACCCGCAAGTAGCATAGCTAATCTTAAAGTCGGGGCCTTTAATCCATACGTCAACACTATTAGTATGATGAGCCCTAGTGTTAATTCCATAGTATACCAGGGGCTATGCACCCACGTGGTATATGAAAAAACGCGCCACTTTCGTGACACCTTATTAATCCCCAAACTCTTTGTTTTCCTTCTTTGCAGCAGCCAGAAGTTGATTACGTCGATGGGGCCAATATAGTCGAGCATCGCTGAGACCATTCCTTGCGTACTAGGGCTCAGAAAAGTTGGGATTGAACATTGTAGATAGAAACCGAGCTGTGTCACCACGCTCTGAACTCAAATCATGTACGGTTTTCATGGTCGAACAGACCAACCTAAGGTACCTTCTACAGCACCAGGGCACCGCAATTCAACATCGAGGTCGCAAACACTGTCCTCGATAAGAACTCTCCGACAATATTACGCTGTTATCCCTACGGTAGCTTTTATCCGCTTTCGATATTTATTTTGGATAATCATATCGGGTCATTATCGCCCACATAGGACAAAGTCCTTGTGCCAGCTAGGGGTGTCCCCCTCACTGTCAGGCTAATGAGATTAACTTTATATACCATAAGCTCGCCTTCGTTTCTTATTCAAAGGTAGTCGCCCCAACTAAACTGTCTTACCAACAAAGATTATTAACTCAAAATTAGGATACTTAGTATCGATCATTTTAAATTAACGCTATCGGTATCCAGTAAAGCTCGATAGGGTCTTTTCGTCTTACAATGTTTATGTAGTATCTTCACTACAACTATAATTTCATCGGCTTTTCTCTTGAGACAGTAAGACCCTCGTGGTTCCATTCATACCCGCCAACAATTAATTGGCTATTTATTGTGCTACATTATCACGGTCAGAGTTACCGCGGCCATTCAGTTGGGTTTCGCTTTAGACGTTAGTCCTCAGTTTCACTGTACAACCATTGGGCAGAATTCACCCTCTATACTTCAGTAACCTTTAGCAGAGAGCTATGTTTTTGGTAAACAGTCGAGATCTTATTTTGCCGAGTTCCTTAAGAGAAATTATGCCTAGATCTAAGTCCCATAAATAACAGTTGAAGGTACTTCGTACCATAATATTTTTCCTGAACAGGTACAAGAATTATAATCCATCGGGCGTAGTGCCCTTAGAAGCTGTATATGTTTATTTGGGAGTGAATCTTGTACTACTCATGCCTGCATTATCACTTCTGTTTATCTCACGAAATGCGCACGTATCGTGCTTACAGAACGCTCTACTACCAAGCCAGTTGATGCTTCCTTGCGGTAGCTGTTTGGCTTCCAGAATTTCAGTTACAGATTTAGCCGCCTTAATTCTCAGAATCTCCTAGCTCATTCAGTGAACTTTTACGTTTTCCTGTACAGATGGCTGTTTCCAAGCCTACTTCCTGTTTGTTTAAGTTGAACCCTCTTTATACACTTAATCTGTATTAGTGACTTTAATTTCTGGTCAGGGCTTACCCCTCTTGACTAGAGGCCTTATCGCCATAGTCTTACTACACCAGTAATTCAATCCCCCGGGTTTGGGGGCGAATCAACTTGGGGCGCCTTACTAAGATAAGTTTCGTAGAGAACCAGCTATATCCAAGTTCGACTAGTATTTCACCGCTAACCACAGCTCATCCAAGATTTTTGCCACAATCACTGGTTCGGTCAGCATAGCTACCTGGCCATGGTTAGATCACTTGGTTTCGGGATATTTGACTGACGAGTTTTTCTCTTGCTTTCACTACGCCTTCATTTATTACTTAAGCTTGCCAAATTTTATCTTGCAGGCCCATTATGCAAAAGGTAACTTTTAGAACCAATTCTAAGTCTTTCCCTCACGGTACTTTCTCTATAGGTGTCTATCGGGGTTTAGTCTAGATGTCCAATCATCTTAATTATCTGTTTGAGACAATTCCTCCGCTATCGCTCGCCGCTACGCACGGAATCTCAGTTGATGTATTCCTCATAGTTTAATAAGATGTTTCAATTAACTACTCAATTCACCCTTTTCAGTTAGGATAAACAAGTTCAAAGTCTCTCCCTTGTTATTTCGTATTTCACGTCCTTACCGATAGACCCTAGACT